AATATTCGGCCGTATGCTTGAAAGATAACCCAAAAAATCAAAGGAATACTTGTCTAATTGGTTTAGGTGGAGTGTTCCTGGTTGAGACCATACATAAAAATGACATTGCCAAAAATTGACAAGATAATATTTCCACTTATTCATCAGAAGAGGAGTTTCTTTTGATGCCAGAATCAATTTTCCTTGATAGCTAACATACTGTATAAAAGGATCCTTGAAGAACCATAAGGTAGCCGGAAAAAAGACTTCTTCGACAGAATATTTTTTTTTTTCATAAAAACGTATTCGCTCAAAAAAGATTCCAGAAGAGGTTAATTGTAAATGATTAGATTGGTTACGGAGAAAAAGTAAAATGGATTCATATTCATATACATAAGAATTATAGAGGAGCAAGAATAATCTGTGATTACTTTTTACAAAAGTGTTGTATTTTGGGGGAGTAATAAGAGTATTCCAACTATAATACTCGTGAAGAAAGAGCCGTAATAAATGTAAAGAAGAGGGATCGTTCACGCAGTAGCGAAGAGTTTGAACCAAAATTTCCAGATGAATGGGGTAGGGTATTAGTACATCTGATGCATAATTTAAATGTGGGAATTTGTCCTCTAAAAAAGGAAATAGTGAATGAATTGATCGTAAATTATAAGATTTTATTATTTCTGTCTTCTCTAAGGAAGATGCTAATCGTCGGGAAAACGGAATTTCCACAATGACTGCAAATCCCTCCGATATCATTTGAGAATACAAATTTTTGTTGTACCCCCAAAATTTATTTTGATTAGAATCATTAACGGAAATAAGAAAATGATTCTGTTGATACATTTGACTAATTAAACGTTTTATAATTAGTAAACTAGATTTCTTGTCATAACCTACATTATCAAACAAAATGGATCTATTTAAACCACGATCATGAGCAAGGGCATAAATATACTCCCGAAAGATAAGTGGGTATAGGAAGTCATATTGCGGAGATCTATATAATTCGAAATATCCTTGAAATTCTTCCATTTAAAATTCAATTTGAATCAGAAAAGAAATAGGTGATTTATTGGGTTATCAAATGATACATAGTACGATACAGTTAAAACAAGGTATTTATAGTAAGAAAAAACTAGATACCTCGGAAACAAGTCAAATTCATCAACGGACTCTCTAGAACCTCCCTTTCCATATAATAGATTTTTGTTCATTTATAGGATACCAAGATAGTTAGAAACCCTTTATTTTTTCAAGCCAATCGCTCTTTTGATTTTGAAAAAAAAAAAATTCTTTATCAATATACTGCCTTCTTCATACACATTTATCTCTGCCCCATAAAAGGGAATAGCTAATAGTTAGGGCTCATAAGAAATTTCTAATCCACTCATCGGAAAAGCTTTTCCCGCATTAGGCACTAATATATTTTTAACGTCTAATTAGATGGGGTAATCATTCAAAAATAAAGAATAGAAGCTCGTTACTTTTTATTTCCCTAGAATTGGAACCTCTAGTAAGGCTCTACCCATTTACTCACTCGACCCCCGCCCCCCCAAAAAATTCTTGTTTTTTTTATTGAATTTAAACAATTGAAATAATCTTTTGGACCTATTTAGATTTAGTAAGAATGAAATATTCTCAAAATTATCCATTACTACGACATGCTGCTTTTTCCATTCATTCATTTCAGGATCAGTCGTGGTCTTTCAAACTCTACCGATGGTATGGACGAATCATTTTCTTCATACAAATGTGTAAAAGATGCTAGTCGCACTTAAAAGCCGAGTACTCTACCGTTGAGTTAGCAACCCCAATAAACAAATTGTATAGATACAATCAGAATCCCAATAAATAACGAAATTGAAGGGCACAAAACAAAAAAACAATGAAAAAACACTCTAACCCACTTTGAACATAATAAAAATGAACAAATCCGACAAAAATACAAAAAATTCGCAAATAAAAGATAAAATAAAGATAAAGTCAAAGATTTTCAAATATTTATAGACCGCCTCTTGTCTCTCTTCTCTTATATTATCCATTAATTAGTATATAAATTAGTAGATATCGAATTGGATTGATTTTAATCTTAATCAAAAAAGACTTCTTGTATGACAGAAAATCTAAGAAACTGTTATTTGAAGAAAATCTATGGAACAGGGGGAAAAGGATCTATTTATCTACGATCGGATTATATTTATTTGATACACTGTTGTCAATATTAATATTGAGAAAAGCATCAGCATACAAAAGATAAAACAAATTCTAACTAACAATCTAACAATAAGAATTCCGCTTCCAATCAATTAAAATTAATCAAATTCAAATTATTTAAATTGAAATATAAAAAACCGAAGGGCTTGTGTTGGATTGGCACTATATATATAGAATATAAATGGAAAACTTAATTAAGCAAGACGGCCGAGAAGTAGAAAAAACGAGTTTTATTCAATAACTCAAATAAACAGGGTTAGTCCTTTGTTTTTTTCTATTTCAATTTTATTTCATTAATTGAATTTTGTTTGTTGATTAAGTCGAAGTTCCGTAAAAACCCCCGCCCTTTTTGAAATATCATGAACAGTTCCTGTAGGTTGAGCGCCTTTTTCAAGGAAGTATAGAATAGCAGGAACATTTAAATAAATTTGATTCTTTATCGGATCATAAAAACCTACTTTCCGAAGATCTCTTCCCTCTCGTCGGGCTCGAACATCAATTGCAACTATTCGATAAATGGCTCATTGGGATAGATGAACAATACCCCCCCCCTAGAAACGTATAAGAGGTTTTTCCCTCGTACGGCTCGAGAATTATGTCTATGTATAAATAAAATTCCAATATCAAATATATCCATAAAATCATCAAATTAATTAGACTAAATATTTTATTTTAGTCCTTTATTCTCTTATTCTTAACCAACAAAAAGAAAATTAGTCGTATTTGCACCCTCATAACTCAAGTTGGATAACTCTGAAATAACTCAAAAGAACAACCTTTTAGATATTTAATCTATTGAGCGGTCTCTAACCCTTTCATTGTCTTCTTTATAATCCATTTTTATTCTTCATTCTGATCTAGTTGTTAAGACAATTGAAAACGGTATTTCCTTGTTCCAGGATCTTTGCCTTGAATCATTGGGTTTAGACATTACTTCGGTGATCTTTAAATCCTTTCAAAATGGCAGCAACATACCATTTTTTGCGATTTTCTTCTGTCAAAGAATCATACAAATGTTGGATTCCTGCGTAATACACTTTCCGTTTGATTTGATCAAAAAAGTTTTACCGATTTTAACAAACCTTCCTTTGGAATTGGAAATTTTTTCGAATAGGCCCCTTTAAGTTTATGTATCGAAAATATATTTACGAAGTTGTTCCAATTTGTTGATACTAACCCTAGATTCTTGCCCCCGAAAAAAAAATACTTTCTACTCGAGCTCCACCCTATACTATATTATATCACCCCTATTTTTTGGGGGGGTTACAGCAGAATAGAACAAATGATGTCGAGTCAAGAGCACTTTCATTCCTATATATCATTCCTATCTAATATATATAAAAATGGTGGATGTAAGACTCCACAGCGGATCATGTCCTTCAAGTCACACGTTGCTTTCTACCACATCGTTTTAAACGAAGTTTTACCATAACATTCCTTCAGTTTGGAACCCATATGTAATTGATTCAATTATGGAATCGTGAATAATCATTGGTTCGGTTGGTACTATAGTAATCTATACCTTTTTTCTATATGAAAAACGGAGAGTATCAGCAAGAATAAATTAATTTAACCCTATTTTTTTAGATGAATAGAGATTAATAGAATTAAATATTGAAAATTCGATTTTCTTAATCATTGTAAATTTTAAACAAGTTTTCTATTATTGTAAAAATAAAATTAGTTAACTAAATTAAATTATATATAACTAATCTAATACGAAGAAACAAGTTATTTTAAATTTGTCGCTTCAAGTTCAAGTAAAATAATAGTGATAGAATAAATTCAACAATTTCATACTTCTTCAAGTACTAAGAACTCATAGGGGTTCGTTACAAAGATTTAATTGATTGAAAAATCTCCTATCCTATATAATTATATTATATGGATTTTGAAAAACAGAAAGTTTTCCGGCAAGAATCTTTCGTTTTTTATTATCATTTTATCATCAGTAAGAGAGAGGGAAAAAAATATTGGATTAAACAATCTGTGATTAAAAAAAGATAGATAAAAAAAACTGATGTAAGATGTAAGAGAAGATTGAAATTTTATGTTGTTATTTTATTTTTTTCATTTTGATACTGTAAAATCATTACTATATTAACGAATCGCAAATGAATTCAATTTATTATTTCATATTTATATGCGTGTTATTTGAACTCAATTAAAGTTGTGAACCCCCCCCCAAAAAAAAAATAATCAAATTCTATCCCAATATCCTACTCTTAATCTAATCTTAATTCTTAATACCGAAGGCTGTTGTAAAAGAAAAGGCAATCTTTTATATTTTAAATATATTTTTATATGATATCTAAAAAAAATAATTCTATTATTATTATATAGATATATTAATATATTATCTATACAGGGTATGCTCTGGGACGGAAGGATTCGAACCTCCGAATAGCGGGACCAAAACCCGTTGCCTTACCACTTGGCCACGCCCCATTTATTTCTATTCGATACTAATAAATAAACACTAATATTAAACACTAATAATAATATTAAACACTAATAATAGTACGGGTTATTCGTCAACTCCTGTTAAAATATCTATTTTTTATAAAATAAAATGGATTACTAGAATTTTTATACATGTAAACTATACATGTAGACATAGAATTAAACTTAATTTATTGATCATTACATATAATTCAATTAAGATATTGTACGAAAGTATGATTTATTCTATTCTCTTTTGATTTGAGATATAGAAAGATTGATTTTTGATTGGGTGAGTTCAAATAAAAGAAAGTCTTTTGGTCTATCTTATTTTATTTTTATTGATTTTTTTTCTTCTATCAATAATAACATATCTATAATAAACTCAATTAAATTTATTAACAACTCAATCAAAAAAAAATACAATTACCCCCCCCCCCAAAAAAAAAATGTTTGTTATGCTTAATATTTTTAGTTTGATCTGTATATACCTTAATTCTGCTCTTTATTCCAGTAGTTTTTTCGTCGCCAAATTGCCCGAAGCTTACGCTTTTTTGAATCCAATTGTAGATGTTATGCCAGTAATACCCCTGTTCTTTTTTCTCTTAGCCTTTGTTTGGCAAGCTGCTGTAAGTTTTCGATGATATTTTTAATAAAGTCCCAGACAAATTCATGATTTATTTGAAAAAAATCCGTAGAATTGATAAGATCAGATAAGTCCTACACTCTCAATTCAAATATTGAAATTATTGTACAGCCGCGACAAATTCGGATCACCCCACTTTGATTTCTTGTAAAAAAAAAATGGAGTATGTGGTATAAAAGTGGAGAATCTATTCTCTTTTTTCCTAAAAAAATCTTGGAGATTGTGTAATGCTTACCCTCAAACTATTTGTTTATACGGTAGTGATATTCTTTGTTTCTCTCTTTATCTTCGGATTCCTGTCTAATGATCCGGGACGTAATCCCGGACGTGAAGACTAGAAAATAAGGGTTTCTTTGCTTTAAAACTGTAAAACTAATATGTTATTAGTAAGATTTTACCTATTCTACTTGTTTAATTATTAATTGTGAACTAGTAAAAAAAAAAAAAGAACTCGCGATAAATTCGAAAGAAAATAACAAGCCATCAACGAAAACGGAAAGAGAGGGATTCGAACCCTCGGTACGAAAAATTCGTACAACGGATTAGCAATCCGACGCTTTAGTCCACTCAGCCATCTCTCCTCCCAATTGAAAAGGGATAATACTATGTTACATTATAAAAAATAAGGCTTGAAAATGCCCGTCATAGTATATACTCTTATTTTTTAATTTCGTGATTTTGTCCGAAGGGACTTTTTAGTTCCACGGCCCGGCCTGGTCAGTACTTAGCCGGGCCCGCCCTTTTGTTTGAACAAATTGAAAAAAAAAAAGACCCCCTTCCGAATCTCATTGGGTCCTCTGATACAAAAGGGTAAACGCTCTAGTTTTCCTGATTCTTTTCTGATCTTTTGTTTTTTGATTAGGGTCGACAAAAGGCACATTTCTATACAATAATCTTATTGTAGCGGGTATAGTTTAGTGGTAAAAGTGTGATTCGTTCTATAACCCTTTATATAGTTAAAGGGTCTTTCGGTTTGATTAATATTTATTCCGAGCAAAAACTTTAGTTCTTAAAAGGATTGAATCCTTTACCTCTCAATGAAAAATTCGAGGAAGAATATACATTCTCGTGATTTGTATCCAAGAATCAATTGAAAATTGAAAAATTGGATTATGAAATTACGAAACATAATTTTTTTTATTGGATCACTACTTCCAATTGAATGAGTATAAGTAAAGGACCCATGGATAAAGATAGAAAGTTTATTTCTAATCGTAACTAAATCTTCAACTTTTCATCTCTATAGGGGAAATTGAAGCAAAACAGCTATTAAACAATGTCTTTGGTTTACTAAAGACATCGATCGATAAATTGTTTTAGCTCGGTGGAAACCAAAGACTTTTCCTAAAAATCCTTCAAATAGAATTAAAGAACGAAGTAACTAGAAAGATTGTTCGAATATCTTTCTATAGGGATCGTCTAGAAAGCGAGTTGTTCTGAATATATTCAGACATAAAAGCTGACATAGACGTTATGGGTCAGGTTTTTTATTTTTTATTTCGTTCATGTCTAAAGATGGGAATTTATCCATCTTCCATAAAGGAGCTGAATGAAACCAAAGTTTCACGTTCAGTTTTGAATTAGAGACGTTCAAAATGATGAATCAACGTCGACTATAACCCCTAGCCTTCCAAGCTAACGATGCGGGTTCGATTCCCGCTACCCGCTTTTACTTTTTTACTTTATGATTATAATCTTTAATATTCAATACGCTAAAAATAAAATATTTTTTTATGTTAAAAAAATGTTTTTAAATATTGAATATTAAAGAATTGAATGAATCTAATTAATATAATGCCTCATTGACTTGAATACAAAATTCTTGGAATTCTTTCAACTACTTTTCCGAACAAGAAATATGAAAATTGGAGTAAAAAGCGTCCATTGTCTAATGGATAGGACAGAGGTCTTCTAAACCTTTGGTATAGGTTCAAATCCTATTGGACGCAGTTTATTTCCCTATATATAAATATATATTATATCTTTTTTTTTTTATTCCATGTCTATGTCAAGAAATAACAAAGATATTTTGAATAACGTGAATAAGAGACGCTCTTATTACATATTAATTATTTCTTTTATATTTTATATATAAAAGAAATAATTAATATGTAATTTCTACAATTTCTTATAGAAATTCAAATTCTATATCACATTATATAAATATCAAATTATATAAATGAAATTGTAAATTAATATACAATTATAATTATATACTA